TTAGGTCTTTTTCAAATTGATTTAACCGTGAAATGCAACGAGTATCTATATGTATCTAGATGTATCTAGGGAATAGTCGCTTCAAGGCGACTCCTCCCTAGATACATCTCTTCCATTTTCTTATTGATCCATTCCGAATATAGTGATCGTGCTAAAGATTCAATTCAAAACCCATTTTATTTTCTACCTTTTTTCTAATTAGAAAGAGATCAAATGAAATAAACCCAACGGATTTCAAATACATTTTTAGGTTCAGGTTCATCAATTAGGGAATGCTTCTCTAGAAAGTAGAATATCCTTTTTATATCTTCTATGCGAAGGTTAATTCTCATTCTCACAAGATCCACCATCAATTAGTAGGGAATGGTTCTCTAGAAAGCGGAATATCTTTTCTATATCTTCTATGCGAAGGTCAATTCTCATTCTCACAAGATCCATGTAAGTGAGATTCAAAAGATCCCCCAATGTATGTATATAGTACCTTTTTAGACACACATACATCTTGCGAGTGAATCCTAATTGATCAATAAAAATATAATTCAATCCCTCTTTTTTATTGTTTTTTATAAAATTCTGTAATTTCTCACTAAGGATAAAAAAGTCGGGCGTAGCAAAAATAAACTTGCCTTGAAACTCGTTTTGCTTGTCTTCTTCCCCATAATTTAGATCCCGTTCTTCCCCAAAAAATGGATCCTTTTCTTTCGCATCTAGAAAAGGAATAAATAACTCAATCAAATTACGAGAGGCTTCCAAAAGTGCTTCTCGCGGAGTTAAACTCCCATCCGTAACTATTTCGAAAAAAAGTATCTCTTGGTTTTCATTGCCATACGAATGAATACTATAATTCACATTTCGAACAGGCATAAAAACAGCATCTATAGGATAACTTCCATCTTTATCGTTTTTCGCGGTTCTCATACGATATCCGCGACTCCTCTCGATTTGCAATTCAATACGCAAATCAATTGGATTTGTCAGGTTAGCTATATGCTGCGCAGTATCAACTATTTCCACAGTTGGTGGTAATAAGATATCTTGAGCAGTTACACATCCAGGACCCCTGGCGCAAATGGATGCGTTGTGAATTCCATACAGGTCGCTTCTCAATACAATTTCTCTCAAATTCATTAAAATTTCATGGACTGATTCTTCAATACCGAATATTGTAGAATATTCGTGTGGTGCGTTTTCGAATTTTGCACGCGTGATACGCGTTCCTTCTACTTCTCCAAGTAAAGCTCTTCGCAGCGCGATACCTATCGTCTCTGCTTGGCCTTTCATAAGTGGGGACAAAATGAAACGGCCATAATGAAATCGCTTGCCGTCTGTTTTCAATTCAATACAATCCCACCCCGGTGTCTTTCGAGCCATAGTAATTACAGGTAATTACCAATTCTAATATCTAATATGAAAATTGCTTTGATGCGGAAACGTAAAATTTATTACGGACTAAGGTACTAAAACTAAATAAGGTTTTCGTTTGAAATCTGCTCAACAATTATCCCTACACGCGTCTTTTTTTAGGAGGTCTGCATCCATTATGTGGAATAGGGGTTACGTCACGTATGCTACTTAATCGTATACCACTTTTACGAATAGCTCGTAATGCTGCATCTCTTCCGAGACCAGCACCCTTTAGCATGACTTCTGCTCGTTTCAGACCCTGATCCACTACTGTACGAATAGCATCTCCTGTTGCGGTTTGGGCAGCAAACGGTGTCCCTTTTCTTGGTCCTCTGAATCTACAAGTACCGGCGGAGGACCAATAAACCACCCGACCAAGCGCATCTGTAACGGTTATAATAGTATTGTTGAAACCCGCTTGAATATGAATAACTCCTTTTGGTATTCTACGTCCACTCTTACGTGAACCAATACGCCCTCGCCCCCTCCTACGTGAACCAAAAGGACCATGTCTCGGTCTAATTCTAATTTGTCTAACCTTTGACATACTTTCTCATCTCATAAATACAAGTCAAAGATCCACATACGGATATATCCATTTCATATCAAAACGGATCTTTTATTTGTGCATCGGGTCCTTTATTTTATTTGTGCGTCGGGCGTCGGGCGTCGGGTCCTTTAGAAAAATCCCTTTTTCTTTTTATAGAGATTACCTTTGTTTCTGTTTATGTCTCGGATTGAAACAAATGACTACAATCCGTTTCTTCCTACGGAGCAGTCGGCATTTTTCACAGATTTTACGAACAGAAGCCCTTATTTTCATCTTCTTTATTCCTTACCTTAATTCCGAATGTACTCCTTGTAAGAAAATAAGTCTCTTGCAGTTTTGAGCCTCGAATTGTATTTCCACGAAGGAATGTTTAAAAGGTCACCCACACCTAATTGTTCGAATCTTTATCTTTCTCTTTTTCATCTTTCTCTTTATCTTTCTCTTTTTTATCTTTCTCTTTATCTTTCTCTTTATCTTTCTTGGGAAGTCTATAAGTTATACGTCCCCTCTTTGAATCATAAGGACTCACCTCGACTAGAACTCTATCTCCTGGTAGTATCCGTATAAAACTTCGTCGGATCTTCCCCGAAATATAACCGATAATCATATCTTCCTCTTCATTATCTAAACGAATTCGGAACATACCATTTCGAAGTGATTCAGTAATTAAACCCTCATAAATCCTTTTTTTTTCTTTTTCTTCTTTTTCTGTCATTTCGGCTAACCTCCTCTTTTGAGGTAAAAATTAATATTCATTAAATAAAGAAAAATAATTAGTTATTATTAGTGAAAAGGATTTCTTGAATAAAGTCAAGGGTTCATAACCACCTTTCCTCTCTTTTCCTCTCTCTTTTTTTTCATAGCCATCTTTATCTATCCTCTTAATTATCATCTTTCCGGTAAAAGCGAAGGATTTCTATAAGATAGTCAAGGGTTATAAACCCTTGACTCCTCTCTTTTTTTTCATAGCCATCTTTCCCCTTAATTACTTTCCTCTTACTTAATTACTTTCCTCTTCATTATGTCTTATAGATAGATAAGATCTATCTATAAGATAGTCAAGGGTTCATAACCCTTGACTCCTCCCCTCTCCTTTTATAGCAGGCTTTCCTCTTCATTATGTCTTATAGATAGATAATATCTATCTATAAGATAGTCAAGGGTTCATAACCCCTGACTCCTCTCTTTTTTTTTCATAGCAATCTTTTCTCTTCATTATCGTCATCGTCTTATAGATTCTATATCTATAAGAAAGGAAAGTCAAGGGTTTATAACCCTTGACTCCTCTCTTTTTTTTTCATAGCCATCTTTCCTCTTAATTACTTTCCTCTTACTTAATTACTTTCCTCTTCATTATGTCTTATAGATAGAGATTCTATTATCTATCTATAAGATAGTCAAGGGTTCATAACCATTTTTCCTCTCTTTTTTCATAAATAAGAAATGGACGAATTTGCGGATCTTATTCGGTCGGATACCAGAGAGATCACCATATATAACACAAAACCTCCCCTCCAATTCCTTCTAGTCTAGCTTCTCGATCTGTCATTATACCTCGAGAAGTCGAAAGAATTACAATTCCCATTCCACCGAAAATTCGAGGAATTTGTTGATAGTTAGAATAGATTCGTAGACCAGGTCGGCTGATACGCTTGAAAATCTTTCTATATGTTCCTTTCCTATTTCTTCTATGTCGCAGGGTTGAAACCAAGAAAGATTTGTTGTTTTCCTGGTGTTTTCTAACGTTTTCAAGAAAACCCTCTCGTAGAAGTATTTTCACAATGCTTTCGGTGATCTTCGTGGATGCTATTCGAACCGTTCCTTTTTTATCCATGTCGGCATTTCTTAGATATGTTAATATATCGGCAATAGCGTCCCTACTCATGTCGAACTAGAATTATTGGTGCCCCCTCATTTTGATATAATCAACATGTTCTGTTTTTTTTTTGTGTGAATTTTTCATTATTTATTTACGAAATATTAAAAGTATATGCGTGAAACACAATCTACTAGTATTTATAATACTTCAGGAGCTAATGAGACTATTTTAGTAAAATTCAACTGTCTCAATTCTTGAGCAATTGCTCCAAAAACTCGAGTTCCTTTTGGATTTCCTTCTTTATTAATGACAACTGCTGCATTGTCATCATATCGTATTATGATACCGTCGTCGCGTCGGAGTTCTTTACGAGTACGTACAATTACAGCTCTGATCACTTCTGATTTTTCGAGAGACATATGGGGCACTGCCTCTTTGATTACAGCAACAATAACATCGCCGATATGAGCATATCGTTGATTACTAGCTCCTATGATTCGAATACACATCAATTCTTGAGCCCCGCTGTTGTCCGCTACATTCAAATGGGTCTGAGGTTGAATCATATCACTTTTTTGAATTGAATCTCTTCTTTCAATGCCAAGATCGAAGTAAAAAAGAAAGAAATATTGTCTGTCCAAAAATAGAAATAAAGAAATCTAAATCTGCGATTGTCTTTTTCATCACAAATATCTGGTTCCACATCCCTATCTCGCAATAATGAATTGCGTTCGTATAGGCATTTTGTATGCGGCTATTTCAATAGCCGCTCTGGCTACCGTTTCGGATACTCCACCCATCTCATAAAGTATTCGACCGGGTTTAACAACGGATACCCAGTATCGGGGGGCTCCTTTCCCCGAACCCATACGCGTTTCCATAGGTTTTACTGTCACGGGTTTGTCGGGAAATATACGTACCCATATTTTTCCACCCCGGCGCGCATATCGTGTCATTGCTCGTCTCCCTGCTTCTATTTGTCTAGATGTGATCCAAGCGGGTTCAAGTGCCTGAAGAGCATATTTCCCGAAACAGATATGATTGCCTCGATAAGATATTCCCTTCATTCTTCCTCTATGTTGTTTACGGAATCTGGTTCTTTTGGGGTTATAGTTGATGGTTGTTTCTCAATCCCATCTCTACTGCAGAACCGGACATGAGAGTTTCTTCTCATCCAGCTCCTCGCGAATAAAACGATTCAACAATATTACAGATACACGTGTATTTTTTGAAAAATACATGAAATCGTGGGATTTATTGATATTGAATCTGTTATGCAGGAATCTGTATATCTTATATACTTTATGTATACGGATATAGAAAGATTTCTATATTTCTATATCTAGATAGAAATAATAGCGCCTTTCTTTTTTTTTTTTTAACGAATCCTTGACCCTTACCGAATCGGCTAATAAATTGTAATTCAATAAGGGTTTCGCGGGCGAATATTTACTCTTTTCATATTTGCTTCATTTGTAGGGTTAACCTATTGCCTCTCATAATAAATCAACGGGTTCCCGGTTGGTTCCGCCATCCCGCCCAATGAATCATTGGGATTCCGTTTTCAATAGAATCTTCTGGAGTCACAGGTTCCGTCGTTCCCATAGCTTCTCCATTAATGGCTAGGCCTGAACTCTGCAATGGAGCTCCCCAATTCCAATTTGTTCCCAAGTCAATTTCCTCAGTCTCTATTGACTCGAAGCTCTTTATTATTTGTATTTTTTTCTATGAATTGTCTAATTATGGAAGAATCCGTATTGATGCTTTATCACATTGCCTTTTACTTTTATGAGTATGAGATGATTTATAATAGACCATACATATTGGAATTTTATACCGTTTGGGTTCTACTTCTCTCTTTCTCTCATCCTTCCATTTACCCACATCCCTCTATTTTCACTTCACAACCCATAATGAATGAGATTTTTCATTTATGAAATAAAGATTTCAGTTGCTACAACTATATGATTGACACATCATATAGTAACTGGTTCCTTGGATATCGATAATACGAAGCTATGAGCTGGTTATAGGTTCTATAGTTATTAGTTAGGGTCCAGTCCATTTTTTGGATTCCCAACCCTAAAGAAAAACCAACGAGTCACACACTAAGCATAGCAATTCTACCAAAAGTTTAATCGAATTTTTTATTCAACCCTATATAATTATAATTGAAAATTTTTCATTGAAAGTAAAAAAGAATAATTTGTCAGTTTTTGTTCTATCACTGGATAGAATGGCAAGGAAAGTCCCATCATTGCTCGTCTACAAATATCCAAATTTTGATTCCTAATATTCCATAGATAGTTCGAACTGTAGAGGAACAATGATCAATTTTAGCTCGAATGGTTTGTAGGGGGACCCTACCTTCTCTGATCCATTCGACGCGTGCAATTTCTTTTCCGCCAATACGCCCTGCTAGTTGCACTCGAATTCCTTTTGTATTTGCTTGTTTAGATAATTCAATAGCTTTTTTCATTGCCTTTCGAAAGGGAACTCTATTCTTTAATTGTAGAGCTATATATTCTGCAAGAAAATTAGGTTGTCTATAAGGTTTTGTAACTTTTCTGATAGCAATGTTAAGTTTCCAGTTCACAGAATTTAACCCTTTTTGTACATTGATCCTTAATTCTTTGATTTCTTGCGCTCGATTCTCTTTAAATAATTTTTTGGGGTTTCCAACATAGATGATGATCTTAATCAGATCAGTTTCTTTTTGAATTTCTATATGTGCAATTCCAACAAAAACCGAGGATATTTTCCTATTTTTTTGTACATACTTCTTGATACAATTCCGTATTTTTTCATCTTCCTGGAGACCCAGGGAATAACTTTTTGATTGTGCGAACCAAAGGGAGTGATGCTTTTGGTTTTCCCCAAGTCGTAAACCAAGTGGATTTATTTTTTGACCCATATTTTTGTTCTCTCTTCCTCCCTTTCTCTAAATATCTCTCTATTATAAGATCTTTCCATATATCTTTTGCTCCTAAATAGAGATCTTATCTGTTTTCTTTTTAGAGCTATCCCTCACTACAATAGTTATATGACAGGTGGGTCTTTTTATCGGATAACTATGTCCTCGAGCCTGAGGTTTGAGCCTTTTCATCATAGTACCCCCATTGACTTCGGCTTTACTAATGACTGAATCGGCTTCGTTGATACTTTTATTGTGACTAGCATTTGCTGCTGCAGAATAAACCAATTTAAAAATGGGATAAGATGCTCGATAAGGCATGAGTTCGAGTAACATAAGTGTTTCTTCGTAAGAACGCCCGCGGATCTGATCAACGACTCTTCGTGCTTTGTGAGCAGACATACATCTATTTTGAGCTACAGCTTTTGCTTGTGTCATTTTCGTCTTCGCCTTTCGCAAAGACCTCTTCCACTTTCCCTGCTTTGACATTAAGGTTCACCTCTCACCAATGAATGATGAGCGCTTACTTCACTTTATTACGGCGAGATTTATTATCCTTTTTCGGGTGTCCGTTGAAAGTCAGAGTAGGCGCGAATTCCCCCAATTTGTGACCGACCATACTACCTGTTATATAAATAGGTAAATGTTCTTTTCCATTATGGATAGCAATTGTATGTCCGATCATTGTGGGTATAATGGTAGATGCCCGGGACCAAGTTAATATTATCTTTTTTTTTTCCTTCATGTTTAATTTCTCAATTTTTCTCAATAAATGATTAGCTACAAAGGGATTTTTTTTAGGTAAGCGTGTCACAGTTGTGGATTCCTCCCTTTTTCTTTTGTAAAAACGAAGAAACCTATTCTATTGGATTTTCCATATTCATATTCCTATTTACGGCGACGAAGAATCAAACTATCACTATATTTATTCCTTTTCCTACTTCTTCTTCCAAGCGCAGGATAACCCCAAGGGGTTGTGGGTTTTTTTCTACCAATCGGGGCCCTCCCTTCACCACCCCCATGGGGATGGTCTACAGGGTTCATAACCACTCCTCTGACTACAGGACGCTTACCTAGCCAACACTTAGATCCGGCTCTACCCAAACTTTTCTGGTTCGCCCCAACATTGCCCACTTGTCCGACTGTTGCTGAGCAGTTTTGGGATATCAAACGGACCTCCCCAGATGGTAATCTTAACGTGGCCGATTTACCCTCTTTTGCAATCAGTTTCGCTACAGCACCTGCTGCTCTAGCTAATTGTCCACCCTTTCCAAGTGTGATTTCTATGTTATGTATGGCCGTGCCTAAAGGCATATCGGTTGAAGTAGATTCTTCTTTTTGATCAATAAAAACCCCTTCCCAAACTGTACAAGCTTCTTCCAAAGCATACGGCTTTCTGGATGTCTATGATGATATCTAGACAGCTGGATCTTATATGAATCGTATCGTATGATGAAGTACCACATGAGTGGATATATGGGAATCCAAATCTGCCGAATCGCTCATGTTATGATCTTATACATCCTAGGTCTCCCCGTTCCATCATCTGGCTTATGTTCTTCATGTAGCATTCAGACCGAATGACTCTATGAAATTACGTCGATACTTCCACATATTACGGGTAACGTAGGAGACATCTCTATTTTTCCCCGGGGGATCTTTAGAATGACCACTCCTTAGCTTTCAATTCGCCTCTGACCATCAAATGAAATGTGAATAACCCGTCCTCCTCTCTTTGAAACAAGGGGTGCTTCCGGTTCTGTCCGTGCTTCAAACAATTTTGTCTTCTCCATATTACCATATCTCTAGAGTCAATAATTTTATATGAGGAACTACTGAACTCAATCACTTGCTGCCGTTACTCTTCAGTTTTCTGTTGAGGTCTATCCCGTAGAGGTACTCAAATTGGATCAGTGATCGATTTCTAGGTTTCGTCGTAAACCTAATTGGTTACTTCCAATTACGTAAATCAATAGTTCAAACCGCACTCAAAGGTAGGGCATTTCCCATTGATATAGGAACTTCTGTACCAGAAACAATGGTATCTCCAATTATAGCCCCTCTGGGATGTAAAATATATCTCTTCTCACCATCCCCATAGTGTATGAGACAAATGTATGCGTTTCGATTAGGGTCGTATTCTATGGTTACGATTCTACCAGATATGTCTTTTTCATTCCGTCGAAAATCGATTTTACGGTATAGACGCTTATGACCTCCCCCTCTATGCCCTGCGGTAATGATTCCTCTGGCATTACGGCCTTTACCACAATGATGCTGTCCATAGATCAAATTCTTTCGTGGATTGGATTTCACTTGACTGTCTACGGCTCCATTGCGTGTGCTCGGGGTAGAAGTTTTGTATAAATGTATCGCCGTGTTATTAAGTATTTTGATTTAAGTTCTTTTCTGTATAAGAGTTAGAATAGAATAACCCGGTTGAAGCGTAATGATCATACGTCTGTAATGCATTGTATGTCCCATAATAGGTCCCCTTCCCCTTCTTCTACCCTTTCCCGGGAGTCGATGACTATTCATAGCTATTACCTTGACACCAAAGAAGAGTTCGACCCAATGCTTTATTTCTGTCCTAGTTGATCCTGATTCGACATTAGAAGTATATTGATTGTTCTCCAATAACCGAATACTTTTTTCTGTAAAGACTTCATATTTGATTCCATCCATAAATCCATTTTCTTCCCTATAAGTTCCAGTATCGATAAGAATTCTAGTTCTTACTCTTCATATGTTATAGTATGAATATACCATACCAATTCGTTATGTATGGATGGTGAGATTCCATTGATACAGAGCCAATTCCAATAGACTTATTGAACGTTCCCGTTGGCGTGCATCCAGCAGGAATCGAACCTGCGGATTTGCCAATTATGAGTTGGGCGCTTTAACCATTCAGCCATGGATGCTTAACAGGGATTATCGTAAATAACCAAATTCCAATTAAAATCAAATCTTTAGGAGAAGTCAAATCCATGAAAGGACATCAATTCCAATCCCGGATCTTCGACTTGAGAGAGATATTGAGAGAGATCAAGAATTCTCAGGATGCTTAACAGGAATTATCATAAATAAACAAATTCTCAGGATGCTTAACAGGAATTATCATAAATAAACAAATTCTCAGGATGCTTAACAGGAATTATCATAAATAAACAAATTCTCAGGATGCTTAACAGGAATTATCATAAATAAACAAATTCTCAGGATGCTTAACAGGAATTATCATAAATAAACAAATTCTCAGGATGCTTAACAGGAATTATCATAAATAAACAAATTCCAATTGACATCCAATCTTTAGTGAAATAAAATCCATGAAAGGACATCAATTCCAATCGAAATAAAATTTATAGGAGGAATAAATCTATGAGTAAAAAAAATTTAAGGGGGAATAAATCTATGAGTAAAAAAAATTTAAGGGGGATCAAATCGATGAAAAAACGAGTACTTCAATTCGAATTATGGATCCTCGAATTGAAAGAGATATTGAGAGAGATCAAGAATAAGAATTCCCACTATCTCTTTGATCCATGGACCAATTTTGATTCAGTGGGAACTTTCGCTGGCATTTTTTTCGACCAAGAACGTTTTATGAAACTCTTTGACTTCCGAATTTGGCGGATCCTACTTTCGCACAATTCGCAGGGTTCAACAAGCAATCGATATTTCACGATCAAAGGTGTAGTACTGCTTGTAATAGCGGTCCTTATATATCGTATGAACAATCGAAATATGGCCGAAAGAAAAAATCTCTATTTGATGGGGCTTCTTCCTATACCTATGAATTCCATAGGACCCAGAAATGATAGATTGGAAGAATCTTTTTGGTCTTCCAATATCAATAGGTTGATTGTTTCGCTCCTGTATCTTCCAAAAGGGAAAAAGATCTCTGAGAGTTGTTTCATGGATCCGAAAGAGAGTACTTGGGTTCTTCCAATAACTAAAAAGTGTAGAATGCCTGAATCTAACTGGGGTTCGCGGTGGTGGAGGAACCGGATCGGAAAAAAGAGGGATTCTAGTTGTAAGATATCTAATGAAACCGTAGCTGGAATTGAGATCTCATTCAAAGAGAAAGATATCAAATATCTGGAGTTTCTTTTTGTATCCTATACGGATGATCCGATCCGCAAGGACCTTGATTGGGAATTCTTTGATCGTCTTTCTCCGAGGAAGAAGCGAAACATAATCAACTTGAATTCGGGGCAGCTATTCGAAATCTTAGTGAAACACTTGATTTGTTATCTCATGTCTGCTTTTTGGGAAAAAAGACCAATTGAAGTGGAGGGTTTCTTCAAACAACAAGGAGCCGAGGCAATTATTCAATCAAACGATATTGAGCATGTTTCCCATCTCTTCGCGAGAAACAAGTGGGGTATTTCTTTGCAAAATTGTGCTCAATTTCATATGTGGCAATTCCGCCAAGATCTCTTCGTTAGTTGGGGGAAGAATCAGCACGAATCGGATTTTTTGAGGAATGTATCGAGAGAGAATTGGATTTGGTTAGACAATGTGTGGTTGGTAAACAAGGATCGGTTTTTTAGCAGGGTACGGAATGTATCGTCAAATATTCAATATGGTTCTAAAAAATCTATTTTCGTTCAAGTAACGGATTCTAGCCAATCGGAAGGATCTTCTGATCAATCCAGAGATCCTTTCGATTCCATTAGTAATGAGGATTCGGGATATCACACATTGATCAATCAAACAGAGATTCAGCAACTAAAAGAAAGATCGATTCTTTGGGATCCTTCCTTTCTTCAAACGGAACGAACAGAGATAGAATCAGATCGATTCCCGAAATGCCTTTCTGGATATTCCTCAATGTCCCGGCTATTCGCGGAACGCGAGGAGCAGATGAATAATCATCTGCTTCCGGGAGAAATCGAAGAATTTCTTGGGAATCCTACAAGACCAATTCGTTCTTTTTTCTCTGACAGATGGTCAGAACTTCATCTGGGTTCGAATCCTACTGAGAGGTCCACTAGAGATCAGAAATTCTTGAAGAAAGAACAAGGTGTTTCTTTTGTCCCTTCCAGGGGATCGGTAAATAGAGAAATGGTTGATATATTCAAGAGAATTAGGTATTTACAAAATACCGTCTCAATTTATCCTATTTCACCAGATCCGAGATGTGATATGGTTCCGAAGGATGAACCGGATATGGACAGTTCCAATAAGATTTCATTCTTGAACAAAAATCCATTTTTGGATTTATTTCATCTATTCCATGACCGGAACAAAGGGGGATACGCGTTACACCGCGATTTTGAATCAGAAGAGAGATTTCAAGAAATGGCAGATCTATTCACTCTATCAATAACCGAGCCGGATCTGGTGTATCATAAGGGATTTGCCCTTTCTATTGATTCCTACGGATTGGATCAAAAAAAATTCTTGAATGAGGTATTCAACTCCAGGGATGAATCGAAAAAGAAATCTTTATGGGTTTTAGCTCCTATTTTTGATGAAGAGAATGAATCTTTTTATCGAAGGATCAGAAAAAAATCGGTCCGGATCTCACGCGGGAATAATTTGAAAGATCCAAAACCAAAAAGAGTGGTATTTGCTAGCAACAACATAATGGAGGCAGTCAATCAATATAGATTGATCCGAAATCTGATTCAAATCCAATATAGCACCTATGGGTACATAAGAAATGTATCGAATCGATTCTTTTTAATGATTTTAATGAATAGATCCAATCGCAACTTCGAATATGGAATTCGAAGGGATCAAATCAGAAATGATACTCTGAATTATCTAACTATAATAAAATATACGATCAACCAACATTTATCGAATTTGAAAAAAAATCAGAAGAAATGGCTCGATCCTATTATTTTTCGAACCGAGAGATCCAAGAATCGGGATCCTAATGCATATAGAAACAAATGGTCCGGTGGGAGCAAGAATTTCCAGGAACATTTGGAACATTTCGTTTCTGAACAGAAGCACCGTTTTCAAGTAGTGTTCGATCGATTGCGTATTAATCAATTTCATCAATATTCGATTGATTGGTCCGAGGTTATCGACAAACAAGATTTGCCCAAGTCATTTCGTTTCCTTTTGTCCAAGGCACTTCATTTCTTTTTGTCCAAGATACTTCGTTTCTTTTTGTCCAAGCCACTTCCTTTTTTCTTTGTGAGTATCGGGGATGCCCCCATTCATAGGTCCGAGATCCACATCTATGAATTGAAGGGTCCGAATGATCAACTCTGCAATCAGTTGTTAGAATCAATAGGTGTTCAAATCGTTCATTTGAATAAGTTGAAACCCTTCTTATTGGATGATCATGAGACTTCCCAAAGATCGAAATTCTTGATCAATGGAGGAACAATATCACCATTTTTGTTCAATAAGATACCAAAGTGGGTGATTGACTCATTCCATACTAGAAATAATCGCAGGAAATCCTTTGATAACACTGATTCCTATTTCTCAATGATATCCCGCGATCGAGACAATTGGCTGAATCCCGTGAAACCATTTTATAGAAGTTCATTGATATCTTCCTTTTATAAAGCAAATCGACTTCGATTCTTGAATAATCCACATCACTTCTGGTTCTATTGTAACAAAAGATTCCCTTTTTATGTGGAAAGAACTCGTATCAATAATTATGATCTTACATATGGACAATTCCTCAATATCTTGTTCATTCGCAAGAAAATATTTTCTTTGTGCGTCGGTAAAAAAAAACATGTTTTTTTGGAGAGAGAGACTATTTCTCCAATCGAGTCACAAGTATCTGACATATTCATACCTGACGATTTTCCGCAAAGTGGGGGCGAAACGTATAACTTGTACAAATCTTTTCATTTTCCAATTCGATCCGATTCATTCGCTCGTAGAGCTATTTACTCGATCGCAGACATTTCTGGAACACCTCTAACGGAGGAACAAATAGTCAATTTTGAAAGAACTTATTGTCAGCCTCTTTCAGATATGAATCTATCTGATTCAGCAGAAGGAAAAAACTTGCATCAGTATCTCAGTTTCAATCCAAACATGGGTTTGATTCACACTCCATGTTCTGAGAAAGATTTACCATCAGGAAAGAAGAAAAGACGGAGTCTTTGTCGAAAGAAATGCGTTGAGAAAGAGCGGATGTATAGAACCTTTCAACGAGATAGTGCTTTTTTAAATCTCTCAAAAAAATGGAATCTGTTCCAAACATATATGCCATGGTTCTTTACTTCGACAGGGTTCAAATATCTAAAATTCACCCTTTTAGATACTTTTTCAGGCCCATTGCCGATAATACCAATAAGTCAAAATTATGTATCCACTTTTCATGAGATTATGCGGAAAAAATGTCGGTTGATTCTTCCACGATGGAATCGGATAAGGAAGATTTCGAGGAAGTGTTTACAGAATCTTCTTCTGTCCGAAGAAATGATTCATCGAAATCATGAGTCACTCGTTCCATTGATATGGACACATCTGAGATTACCAAATGCTCAGGAGTTCCTCTATTCAATCTTTTTCCTTCTTCTTGTTGCTGGATATCTCGTTTGTACACATCTTCTCTTTGTTTCCCGAGCCTCTAGTGAGTTACAGACAGAGTTAGAAAGGATCAAACCTTTTATGATTCTATCATACGGGATTGAGTTGCGAAACCTTCTGGGTGAGTATCCTACATATGAATATGAATATAAACTGAATTTTTTCTGCTTAAAGACTCTCTTTCTACTTGCTCTGGAACAATTAGTAGATTTTCTGCGAGAAATACCGGTTTATGTTTCTGGCGGCAACATGCTATCGGGTGGTGGTCCCGCTTATGGGGTCAAATTCATACGTCCTAGGAAGAACTATTTTCTTAGCTATCTCATCAGTATTCTACCAAATCCCACCGATCGAATCACTTTTTCGAGAAATACGAGCCATCTAAGTCGTACAAGTAAAGAGATCCATTCATTGATAATCAAAATAAAAAAGAACAAGAACGGTGATTTTTTTTCTGAGCAAATAGAATCTTGGTCACTCGTGAACGTTGATTGGATTGATGATAAAACAGAATCCTGGTTGTTTGAGAACAGTGAATGGATTGATGCTGATGAGGAAGAAGAACAATTCTTGGCTCATTTCTTCACCTTAACGACAAAAAAAAGGATAGCTCAAATTCTATTGAGTCTGACTCATACTCATAGTGATCATTTATCAAAAAACGACTATGGTTATCAAATGACTGAACAACCGGGATCAATTTACTTACGATGCTTAGTTGACATTCATAAAAAGTATCTAATGAATTATGAGTTCAATAGATCCTGTTTAGCAGAAAAACGGATCTTCCTTGCTCATTATCAGATACTCGCTTATTTACAAACCTCGTGTGGGACTCATAGTTCTCATTTCATATCTCATCCTCACGCAAGACCAATACTCTTTTCGTTTCGCTCAGTCCTATCCCCTTCTAGGAATATTTTAGTGATAGGTTCTAAAGGACTTGGACGATCCTGTTTGGTCAAATACCTAGCGAAAAACTCCTATTTTCCTTTCATTATGTTATTTATGGACGAGTTTCGGGATGCCGAGCCTGACAACTTTATGACTGACGATGATGAGATGTATGATCTTGAGGACGGCTTTCTTGATCTTTTTGATAATGATGGTTTTGATGATGACGATTTTGATGATGACGATTTTGATGATATTGGCGATATCGGTGCTGACTTTGATTTTGATATGGGGCTGTGGGTAACTATGATGGAAGTGCCACCTATATATAAAGCGGCGGCAGCAGAAAAGAATGACCCGTTTGATGCCACCTTTCAATTACAATTAATTCGATTAGAATTCGCAAAAGCAATGTCCCATTGCATACTATGGATTCCAAACATTCATGATATGTCTGTGGAGGAGTCGAATTACTTATCCCTCGGTCTATTAGAGAACTATATCTACGGAGATTGTGAAAGAGGTTCCACTAGAAATTTTCTTGTTATTGCTTCGACTCATATTCCCAAAAAAATGGATCCCCGTCTAATAGCTACGAATAAATTCAATACATGCATTAAGATGCGAAAGCCTCTTCTTTCACAACGGCGAAAGAACTTTTTCATTCTTTCCCATACTAAGGGATTTCACTTGGAAAAGAAAACGTTCCATACTAACGGATTCGGGTCCATAACCATAGATCCCTGTGCACGAGATCTTGTAGCACTTACCAATGAGGCCCAATTAATTAGTCTTTCACGGAAGAAATCAATTATAGACACTAATACAATTAGACTCGCTCTTCATAGACCAATTTGGGAGCATCGATACCGGGTAAGACCGGCTGGGAGTCATGGGGCCGTTTTCTATCAGATAGGAAGGGCTGTTGCACATAATGTACTTCTAGGTTATTGCTTAAGTAATTACCCCATAGATCCTATATCTATCTTTCTAATTAGAGACTTCCTTGTGGCGGGGGATTCTTATTTGTACAAATGGTACTTCGAACTTGAAATGAGCATGAAGAGATTAACGATACTTCTTTATCTTTTGAGTTTTTCTGCCGGATCGGTCGCTCAAGATACTTGGTCTACACTCAAACCCCGTGATCGAAGGCGCGTCGCTTTATTTAAATTCGGTCGGGAGGATTCTGCTCTAGTTAATGGCCTATTAGAACTAGAAGTCGCTCTGGTGGGATCCTCACGGACAGAAAAAGATTGCAGTCAGTTTGATAATGATCGAGTGACATTGCTTCTTCGGTCCGAACCAAGGAATCCGTTAGATATGATGCAAAATGGATCTTGTTGTATCGTTGATCGGAAATTTCTCGATGAAAAAGAAGGCGAATCGGGGTTTGAAGAAAAAGGCGGATCGGAGTTTGAATTTGAAGAAGATGACGGCCCGAGGTTTGTAGACAGGGAAGGAGGAAGATCCCTCCTCCTGAATCTGAATAGGGCAGAGGCGCGTTTATTCCATAACATAATTGGGTCTCCTAGAATATGGCGCCCTGGTTTCAATCTATTTGATTTTTTCGAAAGGACCGATGAATTGGAATTTCCCTATTGGGCCAAGTCATTTTTGGACAGGTGGCCTCGTGAAGCGGAGCCTGAACTGGATTATTTTGAGCTCTTCCAAACGATGCTGGCCCGTGCACGAGAGGAATATTCCGAAGAACAAGATGAGGATGAGGGGGATGAGGGAGATGAGGAAGCGCTCCTTTTCTTTTGGGAGAGAATCGCGCGGTACTGGGTACGAAATAGATTTTTCAGAGAAAAAGGCTTTTTTCGAATAAGCCAATTCATTTGGAACCCTCCAGAGCCATCCGTTTTCATATTCCGAGATCCGGTCCTTAAGGTCTTACGTCGACAACTCTTTGCAGATGAAGAGACGTTAGATTCAGATTCAGAGCCAGAGTCAGAGTCAGAGTCAGAGTCAGAGTCAAAGTCAGAGTCAGAGTCAGAGTCAAAGTCAGAGTCAGAGTCAAAGTCAGAGTCAGAGTCAGAGTCAAAGCCAGAGCCAGAGCCCGAGCCAGAGCCCGAGGAACCTTATGTTCCCCGACGAGATACTCCCAAATCTCTCCGCGCACGCTGGTTCCTCTGGACTCAGAATCAGAATAAGGTGCGATTCGAATTGTTGATTTATCGCCAGAGACATTTTAGACCCATTAGAACCAATAGTTCATTTTTTCAGGGATCTTTCCATTCTAAGACTCGATCCGAGAGTTACCGGTATTTATCAAATCTGTTCCTATCTAACGGAACGCTATTGGATCAAATGATAAAGGCATTGTTTAGAAAGAGATGGATTTTCCCGGAAGAAATGAAACATGCGATTCGTGTAAGTATAACAGGAGAAG